TCTTAATAGCATTATTAATTAAAAATGTATTTTCTAGCATTTGACCGCGTACCATTGAAGGCTTTAGACGCACACTTGAACGATAACCCAGAAAGTCAAGGGAATGATTGGATAATTGGTTTATAGAAATCCTTCCTGGATAAGACCACAGGTAAAAATAAGATTTCCAGAAATTGAAAAAGTAATCTTTCCTTTTATTCATCAAAAGAAACGTCCCTTTTGAAGCAAGAATTGATTTTCCTTGATACCTAACATAATGCATGAAAGAATCTTTGAAGAACCATAAATTCGCTTGAAAAGTCCTGGCAAAGACTTCTGCAAGATGCTCTATTTTTCCATAGAAATATATTCGTTCAATAAGGGCTCCAGAAGATGTTGATCGTAAGTGAGAAGATTGGTTACGGAGAAATAGGAAGCCAGATTCATATTCACATACATAAGAAGTATATAGGAAGAAGAATAGTCTGTGATTTCTTTTTGAAAAAAAAGAACTGGCTTTCTTTGAATTTGAAGTAATAAGACTATCCCAATTATGACACTCATGGAGAAAGAATCTTAATAAATGCAAAGAGGAAGCATCTTTGATCCAATAGCGAAGAGCCTGAACCAAGATTTCCAGATGAGCTGGGTAAGGTATTAGTATATCTAATACATAATTTAAATGTGAAAAGTTGTCCTCTAAAAAAGAAAATATGGAATGAATTGATCGTAAATTATCGGATTTAACTACCCCTTTCCTTTCTAGGGAAGATATTAATCGCAGAGACAATGGAATTTCCATAATGGTTGAAGAAACCTCTGACATTACTTGCGAATAAAAATTCTTGTTGTGCCCCAAAAATGCAGTCTGTTTAGAATCATTAACAGAAAGAATCAAATGATTCTGTTGATACATTCGAATGATTAAACGTTTCACAATTAGTAAACTGGATTTATTGTCATAACCTGCATTTTCCAACAAAATCGATCCATTTAAACCATGATCATGAGCAAGTACATAAATATACTCCTGAAAGATAAGTGGATATAAGAAGTAGTGAGATCTATCTAGCCTTTGGAATTTCTCCATTTGAAAGTCTATTTAAATGAAAGGTAGAGGATTTTGGGGGTTCTAAATGATACATAGTGCGATACAGTCAAAACAAGGTATTATAGTACAAACCGAATAGATACCTCGGCTACAGATAAACTTATAAACAGATTCTCTATCCTCTCTTTTTCCCTTTAAAATGAAGTATTTCTGTTCGTTTTCATTATAGGATAGCAAGATGATTAGAAACCCTTTACTTTTTTCAACCCAATCGCTCTTTTGATTTTGGAAATGTTTTTATCAATATACTGTTTCTTATACACATACTTCTCCATTATGGAATGGAGAGTGGTAATATTTAGGATTCATTAAAAAATCAAGAATACATTCCTGGGAGAAAGCCTTCCCGTATTGGGCACTAATATTTTTTTAACGTCTAATTAGATCGGGTAATCATTCAAATTAAGAACGGAAGCTCGTTGCTTTTTCTTTCCCTATAATCAAAATGAAATGAATTGAAGCCGTGGGGCCCTATCCATTTATTAATTCGACCCAACTTGAAATTGACTTCGATTTGCTCCCTTTGAATAATTTAAATTTTAAATGAAGGCTTTGTATCGAGCCGGAAAGAATAAAATATTCTCAGAACTCTTAATTGATACGACATGCTATTTTTTCCATTCATTCCCTTTCAGGATCAGTCGTGGTCTTCCAAACTTTACCGATGGTATGGACGAATCCCTCGCTTCATCTAAATGTGTAAAAGATCCTAGCCGCACTTAAAAGCCGAGTACTCTACCGTTGAGTTAGCAACCCAAATAGAAAAAAGGTATGTAGATACAATCAGAATAAAACAAAATGATTAAATCAAAGCATTAATCTACATCTACGAAATAAAAAAAGATATAAAAAATTTTTCTAATATATTTGGAACATAAAAATGACTAAATCAGATGAAAAAAGAAAAAATTTCCCGATCAAATCAAAAAAAGAAATAAATGTAAAAAATGCTGGACCATCCCCTATTTTTATGTTATCCACTTTTTCAATCAAAAATCCGAGGAGCAAAGCTAATCCAACGAACCCATCATTTGAATCAACAGGTAAAAAAGAAAACCTATGGGACGGAAATAAATAGAGCTGCTTATCACGATGAATTATATTTGTTCGATACAATATTGTCAATATAAAGGTTAATAAAAGAATACGATGGAAAAAATACAAGAACTAAAATTGAAATAATAGTAAAAAAAAGACTTGTGTTGGATTGGCACTGCATATGCATATATACTAAAAATTTTAGTTTAGATGGAGAATAAATAAAGAAAAAGTAGAAAAAGGATTTATGCAATCAATAGTGTATTGAATCCATATAAAATAAGTCGACTAAAGTAAGTCGAATACAGAACTTCGATTCCTTTTTTCTTACTTGGTATTCGAGTTCGAATGAAAACCACCCGATTGCAGGTTGCAGGTAATGCCATCATTTTCTATTTTGTAAGGATTCATCAAAGTTAGAAAAAGATTCTATAAAAGCAATGATAAATAGATACGAATAGAGCAAGAAAAGAAGGAAATAAAAAACATAGTATAGAAAAGATATCCAAAATGATATAGAAATCACTATCCTATCCTTAGTTTTTATTTCCTTAATTTAATTGAATTTCGTTTGATTAGGGCCAAGTTCCTTAAAAACCTCTGCCTTTTTTAAAATATCCTGAACAGTTCCTGTAGGCTGAGCGCCCTTTTCAAGGAAATAGAGAATCGCGGGAACGTTTAAATAAGTTTGATTCTTGATAGGATCATAAAAACCCACTTTCCGAAGATCTCTTCCTTCTCTTCGAGATCGAACATCAATTGCAACGATTCGATAGACGGCTCATCGGGATAGATGTAGATAAAAAAGAACCCCCCCCCCCTAGAACCGTATAAGAAGTTTTCTCCTCGTACGGCTCGATAAAAAACGATTCTAATTTTATCCATAGACAAAAATTAGAATAAATAGGATAGGAAAGGAATCCGTAAAATAAATTAGTCTATAATTTAACTCATAGTCATTTTTATTTAGCTTCCTTCCTGAAAAAAAATCATTTGTACTCATAACTCAAGTTCAAAAATTCTCAAATATCTTAAAGAAATTAAGATTTTTCTTTTTTTTTTTTTGAGTGGTCTTTAACCCCCCCTTTTTTTTCGTCTCATTTCAAATATATTTGGATTCTTTATTTGGATCCGTGAGACAATTGAAGTGGTGTTTCCTTGTTCTGGGATCCTTTATCTTGGTTTTAAATCATTGGGTTTAGACATTACTTCGGTGCTTCTTAATCCTTTCAAAATGGTAGCAACATACCCCTTTTGTGATTTCTTTCTATCAAAGAATCATACCGATGGTTGATTCGTGCGCGATACACTGTGGATCGAAAAAGTTTTAGCCGTTCCAACAAATTTTTTTGAATTGAAAAATTTGCTCGAATCGGATCCTTTCGATTTCTATATCGAAGATATACTTACGAAGTTGTTCCAATTTATTGATTGGCATTAACCCTAGATCGTTGCCCCTGAGAAATTCATCAATACTTTCTACTCGAGCTCCATCACGAACTATTTACATATTTACATTAAAACCCAATCAAAAAAAGAAGGATTCTAGTAGAATAGAAAAACGACGTCGAGCCAAGAGCACCTTCATTCCTATATAAAATGGTGGATGTAAGAATAAGAATCCACACCGGATCGTGTCCTTCAAGTCGCACGTTGCTTTCTACCACATCGTTTTAAACGAAGTTTTACCATAACATTCCTCTAATTTGGAACCAGTATGGAATTGATTCAATTGTGGAATCATGAATAGTCATTGGTTCAGTCGGTACAGAGACACAGTCATTTCTATTTTTTCTTATCTACATAGATAATAAAATAGATAATAAAGATCAAAAAAATTTTTCTGAATAAATATTAGCAAGACCCCGGTTTTTTGTATGAATGGAACTTTTTCTATAAATCTCTATCTCAAAAAAATGTCTAACAGAAATATCCAGAAATCTGAATATAGAAATAAAATAACTAACAGAAATCACACGAATAAATAAATTCTATTTGACTCTGCCTCTTCAAGTGACTCAATAAGATAGACTGACCCGTTCCAACTTCCCAAAACTTCCCAAAGATTCAATCCATAAAGAATCATTACAAATCTTTATACTTGAATTTGAGTCATGTTTTACAGTAAAGACTCCATTTGGTTATCATAAAAAAGATAATTTTCTGTTTCTTTTCGAATGGAATTGTCAATGATGTAAAGCAAATAATCTAAATAGATCGAACAATAAAAAGAAATATCATTGTTAAATATTTCAATTTTAATCTTTTAGGAATGCAAATTCTTTTTCACAAAAATGGAAAGACTTTTTGTCACTGAAATAGGAAACAATACATACCTATAAGCTAAGCACTTCCTCTTTTATATGTATTTTCATATTCATATTTTGTTTAACCTGAGGTTAAGTAATCCTTCTACAGATCTATGCCCCATCTTATCTTTATCTGGATCATAGGTTTAGTTCCTTTTGCATGTAATTTGAACGCGATTTAGTTCAGTTTGTAAAAAATTAAGATATGATTTCGAAAAGAATCATTCATTAAGATATGATTTCGAAAAGAATCATTCAAAATCAAAAAAGAAAGAGGAATCATATTCTATCCAATATTAGACCTTGAAACAGAACCTTGTTGAACAAAAAAGAAGTATTCGGATACAAGGGATATGCTCTGGGACGGAAGGATTCGAACCTCCGAATAGCGGGACCAAAACCCGTTGCCTTACCGCTTGGCTACGCCCCATTTCTATTTTTATTGGACACTAATACTAATAAAGAATAATATTGGTATTAAGTGTTCGTCAATTCCAGTCCAACTATCTATAGAAAATCTTTCTCCTTTATAGAATTGATTATAGATTCGTTGCTAGAATTTTGACATGTGTATATCTAGAATTCAACTGAATTTATTGATCATTATATATAATTCAATTAAGATATTGTATGAAAGTATGATTTTTTCTATTCTCCTTTGAGAATTGGAGGATTTTTGATTGAGTGGAAAAAGAAGGATTTTTTTGTCTACCTTACTTTCTTCATTTTTCCTTATATCAATAACTCAATCAAAATGCAATTATCTCGACGAAAAAAAAATGTCTGTTATGCTTAATATCTTTAGTTTGATCTGTCTTAATTCTGCCCTTTATCCGAGTAGTCTTTTCTTCGCCAAATTGCCCGAAGCCTATGCTTTTTTGAATCCAATCGTAGATGTTATGCCAGTCATACCCCTGTTCTTTTTTCTTTTAGCCTTTGTTTGGCAAGCTGCTGTAAGTTTTCGATAAGATCTTTAATAGTATCCTAGAAAATTCATTTTTTTTTATAAAAATGATAACAATATAAAAATGATAACAATCGAGAAGATCAAATAAATCTGACAGTATGAACCTTCAATTCAAACATTGAAATTTCGGATAGCCGCAAAAAATCCGGCTCGCCCCATTTCCCGATTTGAATCCTTTTTCTCCTTTTTTCGGCGAAATACCTTATTAGCTTAGGGTCGCTTACAATATCTAATTGTCGGTATGAAAGTGATTTGTGGTAATCAAAGACTCTTATTAAAAATTTCAACTTCATTTGAATTTCTGAACATTCTTTTCTATTTCTATAATTCATTTCTTGGTGTCAAAATAGGATATGTGATATAAAAAAGGAGGATCTATTATCTTTTCTTTTCTCGTTTTTTTTTCAAAAAATGATCTTGGAGGTTGTGTAATGCTTACTCTCAAACTTTTCGTTTACACAGTAGTAATATTCTTTGTTTCTCTCTTCATCTTTGGATTCCTATCCAATGATCCAGGACGTAATCCTGGACGTGAAGAATAAAATAAAAATTTCGTTTTTGTTGCTTAATTTTACAATTTTCTTAATATTTTATTTTAGCTATTCCACACATTTCACTATGAAAAAAATAAACAGGGATTTGCTAAATTTGAAAGAAAAAAATAGAAAGTCATCAACGGAAACGGAAAGAGAGGGATTCGAACCCTCGGTACGAATAACTCGTACAACGGATTAGCAATCCGCCGCTTTCGTCCACTCAGCCATCTCTCCCAATTGAAAAAGATAATTACTATGTTACATTACACATCAAATAAGGATTAAAGAAAGTATTTCTTTCACATTCTTTATCGTTATTATAGAATTAGCAATTCCATTTAGATGCTCGAAAGATCCAAATAGAAAAAGAAATAAAGAAGACCTTCTTGCTTTTATTTTGTTCGAAGCGCCCTTTTGGCCTGGCCCGGTCAATACCCAGCCGGGCCTTTTTTGTTCCAAAAAATTCCCTTTCTTTTTTATTTATAGGCAACATACTCTAAATAGCCAATTTTGTATCTTTGTAACAATTTCCGTTCTGGGGTTTACATATACTTATCATTTTTGTTATAATGGAAATTGAGAAGGATTTTTGATTCAAAAGAATCAATTAAGTATGTATCAATTTGTATTTTCTTATGTCATTAGGTAAACCAAATTTTAGATTCAAATCCAATAATCATTCACGAATTCTCAGTCAACGAATAGTTAATGGTTCCCATTTGTCATCAATTTTGGTTTTTTTGAGTGAAAATATACATTTTCTTTTTCAATATAAAAGTGAGGGGAAGCTTTTTGGCATTGTGTGTTTTGAGATACTATATAATCAATCGAAGGGGTAGATCAAAGACAATCAAAAGGGGAAAAATGGTTTCTTTTCTAATTTTTCTAAATTAAAAAAAGGATTAAAAACAGGATGCAAGTACAATAAACTAAAATTTAGTAATACAACCCAAAAGGGAAATTTTGATCCTATTGTGTATCGTTTTGGCGGCATGGCCGAGTGGTAAGGCGGGGGACTGCAAATCCTTTTTCCCCAGTTCAAATCCGGGTGCCGCCTCATCAACAAACGAATCGAAATCTCTTATTCTGTTCTGCTGATATAACTCAACCAAATTTTATCCAGCAGAACAGAATAAGGGGACTATTAATACTTGATTGATTCTAAACATCCGTTCTGGATATTTTGTAAATCAATTTTTGAATCGAAAATGAAAAGAAAGATTGTCATGGTCGAAGCAAGACTTCCCGATTCCTTTCTACTACTAATGTAATGTCTACTGATTGGGTTTGGATAGCCGGCAGATAATTTAACTACTGGTTGGGGGAAGTTCTTTCTATACTATAATCTACATATATAGACTCGCGAGAATCTCTGAGTGTTTAGGCATTCAATCACTATTAGATTAGATTGAGATGGATAATTTCCTTTTTTATAGAAAATAAAAAGTGAAAAAAAAATTTTTAACCCCTCGTCAAAAGTATAATATACTATCTCTCAACTCCTTCAGAGAGACAATCGGGAAAGGGTACGTATTAGATCAAATAGGAAAATTTTGTAATAGATAGCAATTGATCTATTTTTACTTTGAAGGGCAATAAAAAATGAATGGACCCTCTTATTTATTTTATTACTAGATGTTCCATTAGTAACATTCCTTTGTAATGTTCTTTTTTATTTTACTTGTGTTTAGTCTTTCCCGATTAGAAATAATATAGGAATTTTTGAAATGGATTTATTTGATTGGTTCATCAATAGTGTTCGGCCAGAATCCCTTTTTGACTCTGGACCATTAATTCTACTATTATTAGTGAGCAATAATGGAATAATTCTATCATAGAGATAAGGGACATAATTCACATGGATATAGTAAGTCTCGCTTGGGCTGCTTTAATGGTAGTCTTTACATTTTCCCTTTCACTCGTAGTATGGGGAAGAAGTGGACTTTAGAAGCACTCCTAATTTAGTTGAGGAATGAAACGGTATCAATTGTTTTATAGATCGTTCTGCAACGCATTTTTGATTTGAAAATTATTTCAATTCAAATCAAAATATCTTCATTTTCAAATTCCATTGGATTCTAGTGGAGAAATATATTCTATAACAGTAAAACAATTATTTCAGATTCATCGGAATAAATAGATGTATCAAACGAACTAGAATTGGGTCCTACGTCAATTACATATATGGATTAATAATTACATCTATTGAAGATAGAAGCTAATATTGAAGATAGAAGCTAATATAGTATACCAACTTTATTAGAAACAATTTTATACACTATTATAACACTAATAGAGAGTATGGTAAGTAAGAAATTTATTTCTTACTTACCATACTCTCGGATCTCATAGAAGACCGCCGATGATAGCCCGTTGATTTCATTTAAGACGTAAAAATAGAATACTTTTCATTTGATTTCTTCAACTATTGATAAGAATTCAGAAGTCAAGTTTCATTTAAAGTAATTAATCATTTTGACTGACTGTTTTTACGTAAATTATAAGTAGAAAAGCAGTAGGAACTAAAATGAACAGTGCAGTAGCAATAAATGCAAGAATATTTACTTCCATAATCTCATCGTTTTTTTATTTCACAATAACTCGGGATTTAATCCCATAGAGATGATAAATCTTTCACCTGTCAATTCAATGAATGCATTACCTATCGATGATCTTGAATCGGATCAATATCATGAATAATAATATCTGAGCTATTAAATTAATTCGTCGTCGAGAATTGAATAGTATAACATACGAACATCTTTTATCCATACCAAATCCAATCTTGGATTCCCGGACCAACCAAAAGTTGCTTTACTTTCTGTATCCTTCTTTTCTGTTCTTTCTTTTCTATAACCTACCTTAGGTCTTCCTTATAGAACCATCAAACGAAACGAAATCTAACCGGCCGTCCGAACTACAAAACCCCAACAAACAATACAAACGAAGTGGAAAAAGAGAGGAATTAGGTTCTAAATTTTAATTATCTAAATTTCTTTGGAAGACAAGGAAGTATGAGAAAGATGAGTCGCAGGAGAAAAGATGGAATATTCTATCAACTTCACTATTTTAGTTATTTTCATTTTAGTTTAGGGTTTGTTCTTTCTTCGACAGAATCCTGAAAAAAAGAAGGGAAACCCCTTCGGAATTCAATTATGCTCTCTGTCCCTTCTTTCACAGATTTCATGGAGAGGCGAATTGATGTACTTATTGGATCCGTCGGGACTGACGGGGCTCGAACCCGCAACGTCCGCCTTGACAGGGCGGTGCTCTTGCCTATTGAACTACAATCCCAGGGAAATAAGAAGAGATCTAGCAGAAATTTTGGATTCCTTTTTATTCTCTCGTATCAGGTATTTATTAAGAACAAGAGTGTTCTACCATCTGATAGTAGATTGACAAATTGTTGGGCCGAGCTGGATTTGAACCAGCGTAGACATATTGTCAACGAATTTACAGTCCGTCCCCATTAACCACTCGGGCATCGACCCAACGCCTAATTTATTTTAGACGTTCCACAATATTGTCCCCAGGCAGATTTGATAAATACATATCACTTGATCTAAAATACAAAGTCCCACTGAGTAGACTATTAGAAGGACTTGACAAATATAGATCACTTGATAGAAAATCCCACTCCTATCGTCTTGAGTCTTAGTATACCCCCAGAGGGACTTGAACCCTCGTTTTCTCCGTGAAAAAGAGAGGTCGTAACCGCTGGACCATAGGGGCCTATGGCCACCTTGATTCAAAAAGAAACTCGAAATAATAGGTCCCGGCCACCTCTAATAAAAAAGCACTAGAAATACAATAGGTAATAAGAAGAATACCATAGGTAATTAATGCCTAAGGCCGCCTTAACTTCTTAACTTAAAATAACTCAGGGCGAGAGCCGCCTTTAGGAGATGAATCAAACCGAAAAACTCGTTAACTATTCTGGAGGTTAATGGTAATCAAACTTTACCATTTACAATCTGAAAACGCGATTTCATTGGTCTTTATCGTCTTTATCTTTCTCATTCACAAAAGGGTCTGGATCCAAGATCCTTTACTTCAAGGT